ATTAAAGGCTTGTGGTAAGAATGGGTTTCGCTCTAGTGCACGAAAATAATATTCCAAAGCTTTTGTATGTTCTCCGTTTCTTGTGTGGATAAGGCCTATGTTATAGAGTATATAACTTCGATCATAGGGATCAACTTCTAGTCGCATAGCTTCATAATAATTCTGTAAAGCTTCCGCATAATTTCCTTCGGATTGAGCCAACATCCGTTACGGTCGTCATTCGATTCAACGAATCTCCGTTTCAGAACCGTACATGAGAGTTTCATCTCATACGGCTCCTCCTTTATGTACATAATGAGAGACTAATGGAATAAAAAAGATTAGAATATTCTCATTATAAACTGAGCAGGGCTGGTGTTTTTACAAGAAATCTCTAATCAACCCTCTTGTAAAAGCTCTTGCCTTAACATGAAGTATATTGATACTAAATAAAAAAAAGGGTAACTCCATCAATTTATTTGTCTTAAGCGCCCCTTAATTTTCAGAAATTAGTCACTTCAACAGTTTTCGATGGGTATATGGGTATCCAAAACACGAACGAGATGGGTGCTTGTTGTCCCAACCATTCTTATTAGTCCCGATCCTGATAAAGAAAAGGGAAGGGATAATTTATAACAAAGTTTTCCTGTTGTTGATTCCGAGGAGTAGCGCCTCTTCCTCTATGCCCCCTATTGGTACTAGTGGAATAGGTTTGACCTACCCAACCATAGGTGTAACCTTTCGCTCAATACTCTATAATCAACAATTGAAGGTTTGAGGTTGCATTAATCAGGGATACACGACAGAAGGGCTTGTTTTATTTACAAACTTCACCTTCAACAAGCGTAGATTTCGATTTCGTTCAAATAAATTTTTTATTTATATCCCGAATAATAGAAAACTTTCTCCTAAGAACGTTAAAAAATATAAATAACTAAAAAAATGACATTATAAAAATGAAAGAAAAGTATAAAATAACTAAATAAAAAATAATCAAATCGCACCATCTCTGTAATAAGCGAATGCTTCTTTCTCGCCCGAAGTTGTCGGAATTATTCGTAATAAGATATTAGCTACAATCGAAAAGGTCTTATCAATAAAATTTCCATTTATTCGAGATCTAGACATAAATTAATTTTATAATTTCTTTTAATTACCTTCGTGAGAAAAAAATCCCACAACCGGCGAAATTTGACAGTACGAAATAACATAAAAACAGAATAATTAAAATGAAACCCCTACTCAAATTGTTTCTTTTTTGAAGGAATCCATAAAAACTAATAACTATTTGAAGATGATTAGATTTCACCCAAATGGAAATAGAGTAGTATTAAGAATATGGGAAAACATTCCGATTTCTTCAAAGTTGAAGAATCGACAAATTGATTCTAATCTGTAGGATAATTCAAGAAGTTTTGATTAAATTATGATTATGATCCAAAGAGTAGAAAGACTCGAATAATCGTTCTATGATGTATCAAAATAGAATAATGGTCTAAACTAATATAGAATGATGATCTAAAGGTAGCCATTAAAGATAGTAAAAAAATGATCAATCGGTGGAGTTGTTCCAATTAAAAAATTTAATCCAGTATAAAAATTCGAAAATAAAATTAGGAAAACCGTCTTCGTAAACATGAATAGATACCTTTTTGTTTTTACCAGTTTGTCCAACAAAATTATCTCATCTACCCAACTTCGACTAAAGATTTGACAAAGTTTTTCTATTTTTTTTGTTAAAATAGAGTGGACGCATTTATCCAAAAACCTAATATAAATCACTATTCACTCGATCTCGATTTATTAAACTTTATCATTATGGAGGAGAGATGGCTGAGTGGTTCAAGGCGTAGCATTGGAACTGCTATGTAGGCTTTTGTTTACCGAGGGTTCGAATCCCTCTCTTTCCATACCCTTCACCTAATTCATCAATGGTAATGTTATTGACCACAATATCTCAAATCAAATAACAAAGGATACCATTCTTCCAACAGTTAGGGCTTTCTTTGATCTGGTTTCGATAGTCCTAATCCCAATTTCTGTAATCTATAAAATACTAGTAAAGAATACACAGGGAATTAAAATATCCCTATCAATATCTGATACATGAATCGGAAAAAAGAAAATCCCTCGCTTCGAGACGCTTTATATGGGTGTAAAGTTAGGGCAAAATTCTCCGAATCCCTCTTATTTTAGTTAGTTTTAAGTCTGACGAGAATAATATTCTACAACCAGCAATTCATTTATTTTCAAACGGACCCATTTACTATCTAGTATTTCATTGACTGATCCTTTATATTGGAATGGGTGAAGAGTCAAATGTTTTGGCAATTCCTCATGCGAAGATGAATCAAGAGAATTTTGAACCAGAGCCTTAGATTTTTGTTCATCTTTCACTGTAATAATATCGCGGGGTTTACAGCGATAACTTGGTATATCTACTCTACCACCATTAACTAAAATATGTCTATGGTTAACCAATTGACGGGCTTGAGGAATAGTCGAAGCTATACCTAATCTAAAAAGGATGTTATCCAACCGCATTTCAAGCAATTGTAGTAAAACTTGACCTGTTGACCCTTTTGCTTTTCCGGCGATATGAACGTATTTAAGTAATTGTTGTTCTGTAAGACCATAATGAAAGCGCAATTTTTGTTTTTCTTCTAAACGAATACGATATTGAGATTTTTTACCGGGGCGTAATTGGTTTCTAAGATAGTTTCCAGCTATAGGCTTTTTAGTAGTTAGTCCCGGTAAAGCTCCCAGACGACGGATTTTTTTGAAACGAGGCCCTCTGTAACGCGACATAAAGACTCCTTATAAAGTTGCATAAACCTAAAGGTAAAGGCAATTAAACTAAACTAAATTAGAAATATCAAAATTAAAAAAAGAATTTTAAATTCAATAATAAATAAATGGAAAGTTATTTAAATATTTTAACTACAAAAAAGAATTCGAAAGAATAATTAGATGAATTGTATCACTATCTGGTCCTTAATATATTATATATATAGACTTTATCGTATTAATATTAATTATAAAGCTTAATTAATTGAAAACTATTAAATACTAAAAAAATATGAAATACTATTCTTTTAAAATAAAAAAAGAAAGTTAAGGGTTCTTTTCTTGATCGATTTAGTCTACATAGATCAACCGCCTTGAATTTTTTTTTTTAATTCGAAGTTCGTATGAGATAATAGAAGGGAGCCCTTTGGGAAAAGGAGAAGAAGTCTTTTTCAATTTCTTTGATTTTACATTATCCATTATGTAAAAAAGAAAAATTAAACAAATGTAGAAAAGCCTGCTATCGGAGTCGAACCGATGACCATCGCATTACAAATGCGATGCTCTAACCTCTGAGCTAAGCGGGCTCGCTTAACATAAATTCTACACACATAGGACTTTAGTAAACTAATGGAATCTTAGCTATTAACTCTTTGCATAAGAATTACTATATCAATATAGCAATATAAAATTTCCAGCTATTTATCTTATAAAATATAAGAGTATCAATAATTAACAGTTTAATTAGCTAGTAAGATTTTTTTTTAATTCAAATGACAATTGCATTAAATATTAGTTTTTTTATACTATATCTAGATTTACTAATCTAATTCTATTTTTTTTAGTAAAATTCTTAAAAAAAAAAAGATATATAAGTTATATCCATTAGAGTTGTTATGGCTCTTAAATTATTCAATATTAAGAGTAATTAAATTCCCTTTAAGTTATTTTTCGTTCGGAAAGATACCAGATAAGATGAAAACAAAAGAATCGACCCTTAAAGCATGCAAAATAGCACGCTAAAACCGATATATATTGGTAAAAATATATATAAAATATACGTAGATATATACTATTAGGCTTAAGGAAATTCTATATATAGAATATAATATTATTATTTATAATAATTTTTTTATAGTCTAGAAATACTATGTATTGATCAATATTGTATATTGAATTGGTGAATTCAATAGTCCCATTATAATATAACACTGAAAGCAAAAGGGGATATGGCGAAATTGGTAGACGCTACGGACTTAATTGGATTGAGCCTTGGTATGGAAACCTACCGAGTGATAACTTTCAAATTCAGAGAAACCCTGGAATTAAAAATGGGCAATCCTGAGCCAAATCCGTTTTTCTCAAAACAAACAAGTGTTCAGAAAGCGATAATAAAAAAGATAGGATAGGTGCAGAGACTCAATGGAAGATGTTCTAATAAATGGAGTTGGCTGCGTTGCGTTAGTAACGGAATTCTTCCATCAAAATTCAATACAATAAAGGTGAAGGGTAAATGTATCCGTACTGAAATAGTATCTCCAAATGATTAGTGACAACCTGAGTCCGTATTTCTTTTAATTTTAATGATAATTAAAAGAATTTTTGTGAATCCATTCGAAGTTGAAAAAGATATCGAATATTCCGAGAATAAAGATAGAGTCCCATTCTACATGTCAATATCGACAACAATGAAATTTATAGTAAGAGGAAAATCCGTCGACTTTAAAAATCGTGAGGGTTCAAGTCCCTCTATCCCCAAAAGGTCCCATTTGATTCTCGAATTATTTATCGTATCCTCTCAGGTTCATTAGTGGTTCACAATTCGTTCTATTTCTCGTTCATTCTAATTGTATTTGAGCGGAAATTTTTTTCTTATACTCTTATACAATGAACATCTTTTAGAAAAGAACCCTAAATAGAATATTAAATTGGAATAATAATTAATTCATATAATTACTTATACTATACTGAAACTTACAAAATCTTTTGTATTTTTTTTTTATTGAAGAACTTCCACTCTATTATAGATAAGACTTTGTAATCCCCCTTTGGTCTTGCTTTTAATTGACATAGAACCCATTCCTCTGATAAAATGAAAATGAGTATAATGCGCCTTCAATGGTCGGGATAGCTCAGCTGGTAGAGCAGGGGACTGAAAATCCCCGTGTCACCAGTTCAAATCTGGTTCCTGGCACACGAGCAATTTGGATGAGTATCCATTCTACAAATTAATT